TTGGGTGGATTTAAAATGAATTAGAATTAAGAAATAGGATTTTAGGGATAAGGAATAAATTAAACAAACAAACCATGGATAAATCCAAGCGACCTTTTCTTAAATTCAAGCGATCTTTTCGTAGGCGTTTGCCCCCGATTCAATCGGGGGATCGAATTGATTATAGAAACATGAGTTTAATTAGTCGATTTATTAGTGAACAAGGAAAAATATTATCAAGACGTGTGAATAGATTGACCTTGAAACAACAACGATTAATTACTCTTGCTATAAAACAAGCTCGTATTTTATCTTTGTTACCTTTTCTCAATAATGAAAAACAATTTGAAAGAACCGAGTCGACTGCTAGAACTACTGGTTTTAAAGCCCGAAATAAATAGGCTTACTTTTTCTTCACTTGAATCATAATTACAAGAATCTAGATTTGAGTGAATCTAGGTTTGAGTATCGTGTCGTAAGAAAAAAACGAATCGGAAAAAAAGAAATCTGTTTTTATTGAATTGAACGTGTTTATTCATTTTGACTACTTTAGCATATTTTCTCATACTAATTTCTACTCTACCTTCCCGGAGTTCATTCTCCGGGTAACTCAATTTAAATTATTCTGTTGGATTCTTTCCAATCTACTTCCTTTATGATTTATGATTTCGTTCGAAATCATATAAAGACAATTCCTATTTAATATAGCTATTTGTGCAAGTATTTTACGGTTAAGAAGCAACTGTCTCTTGTACAGATCGTGTATTAATCTACTATAACTATAGGATACTCCCCTTTCGCGAATTACTGCGTTTATCCTAGTGATCCACAAACGACGAAAATCTCTCTTTTTCCTATCCCTATCCCGATGAGCTGAAACTAAAGCTCTTATTTTCTGTTGAGTAATAGTTCTAGTAAGCCTTGAATGAGCCGCTCGAAAGCTTGATGCAAATAAACGAATTTTTGTTCTACGTCTCCGAGCTATATATCCCCGTTTAATTCTGGTCATTGAATAAATGAAACTTTGACGAATAACTAATTGATTGCCTTTCTTTCAGTTATTCTTTTCCCCTTCCTAGTCTATTAATAACAAAACGGATTTTTCCAATGTATAAAATCAAAATTCCAATGGCTTTGGCTACTCTAACCTTCCCGACCACGATTTTTTATTTTTTTTAGGTATTTCACTGCGAAATAAGACAGAAATAAGAAATTGTATTTTCCTAGGTATTAAAAATATAGTAAATAAAAGAAATAAAAAAAGAAATAGTGGGTTCCTTCGTTTCTATGGTTACTTCTTAAACGGTGAGGTCTTCTCTATACACCGGAGCCTTTACTTTATACTTTAATTTAATATTTAATCAACTAAATATTTAATCAACTAATTGATGTTATTGGGAACTTGTATAGTTCACACGCTTTGGCTCTACCCATGAATTATCCAGTAATAGGTCTTTCACAATCAGATCTACCTATACAGTAACGGTATTTAATTAGGAAAGTTTGCTGGGTAGCTGACCCTCTTAATCCGTTCTTGCCAGATTGGGGGCCTACCTAATCTTTATGTTTTATGCTTTTTAAATAAGATTTCCTCCGCTTAATGGATAACCATTTGTTACCAATGGAGAATTTCTTATCATCTTAAATTCAGTTGATTGGATTTACACCAACGGAAACCATAAACTTCATACACAATAGGGGGATATGGTAGAGTTTTTTTTTTAATAATGGATGGAGTTCCTTTTTCCATCCTATCCCATTCACCGGTACTGATCATTGATACTGTAAAAGTCGTTTTCTTGCTTTTGTGCCAGCTCATGATCTAAACGAGTCGCACATACACCCTAGTACATGTTCCTCGACGCTGAGGGCACCCCCGAAGAGCGGGGGATTTTGTGACATTTCTGATTGGCTGTCTTGTATTTCTAATAAGTTGTTTAATAGTTGGCATGTTGAATCGTATACATAATATGATAGGTTGGTTTAGATTGATCCTAACCAAACGATGGTGAATTACTTCTATTTAATTGAATATTCAATTCGAAGATAAAATCGCAAATCACAACAGCTTTGCGTAATTTGCGTACATTTTATTTGCCTTTTTTCTTCCGTCAACCGCTACATAATCAACAATTCCATAATTTAGGGCTTCTGTTGCTGACATAAAAACATCTCTTTCCATATCTTCGGATATAACCCAGAAGGGTTTGCCCGTTTTTTTTTCATAAATCCTTGCGAGGATTCCACGCAGTTTCAGCATTTCTCCCGCTTCCACGACAAATTCGCCTACTTGTGCCATATAAAAACCACTAAAAGGTTCATGCATCATTACCCTGATGATATAACAAAATAAAAGCTTCTCCTATCTCGTATGATAAAGCAAAGAGAAAAGAAAGATAAAGACTAGAAAAAAGATAGAATTGAACAACCGTACAGGCATCTTTTGTGCATACGGCTCTACAAGAAAATTGACCCCTCTCCTTTCTATTGAAGAAAGAGAAAAATAGAATCTATCAGACTCAGGTGGGTAAATAATCAAATTGCCATCCTTCCTTTCGGAGTAGTTCAAAAATACTATGATGGCTCCGTTGCTTTATATGTTTATTTTTTCTTTTTTTTTGTCTGTGATTCAGCAATCCCAAAGTTTCTTTTTAATCCGATCAAATAAGGAAAAAATATTTTTTTTTGTACTCTTTCATAACATAAATATTGTTAAGAACTCTCCGGCATGAAAACAAAAAAGTTTGTGACGCTGAACTGAACTCCCGATAGATAAGAGAAAATCGGAAGTACCCCTTATCTCATACTACTCTCTCGATACAGAATCTAATGTTTTGAAAAAAAAAACAATACAAAAATTTCTCATATCGAATTCGAAGTGCCATGCTATTATTACTTAGTATTCATATGGCGAAGGCATAGTCTTCTTTTTTCTCTCAAATAAAAACCTCATTGGCGCCAAGCGCGAGGGAATGCTATACGTTTGTTAACTTCTCCTCCGACCAGGACAACAGATGACATTGAAGCGGCTAATCCTATGCATACTGTATGGATATCTGGTCGCACATATTGCATAGTATCATAAAGGGCGAGCCCAGGTACTACCCAGCCCCCAGGAGAGTTTATAAACATATACAGGTCTTTGTCCTCATCCTCCATACTGAGATATATCAGAAGACAAATAAGTTGATTTCCAAGACCAGTACCAATCCCTTGGCCTAAAAAAAGTAATCTTTCTCGATAAAGTCGGTTGATTAGGGTAAAATTGTATCCCTTAGGAACCGTACATGCGCCTTTTGATGCATACGGTTCAAAAAAATTGTGAATCAATGTATAGATTCCAGTCCTCTTTCCTTTTTTCTAGAAAGGTTCTTTCTTATTTCTAACGAAAGGGCTTTTCTTCGATTTTTCAATAAAGACGAGTTTTTACTCCTTTTTTAGATTTTCCATTAGAAAATTCGAAGTTATAGGAAAGGGTCATTAAACTTATCGAATTAACTTCTCATTGATGTATTCTTTCATCGAGATTTAATCCAAACCGCGATGATATTTTCTTGTTCCCGAATGGGTCTTTTTCATCTTTTTAGGTTTATGCTCTACTCCGGGTAAAGATCCGCCCGATTTGTATTTGTACATATAGGACAAATGCTCCCATTACCATTTTTTTTTGTATTTTTTTTTCAATTCATTTTATACAAGTATTTATTAGAGTTGAGATAACTTTGCTTGACAATTAGGATCTCTTTACAAAGAAAAATATGAATAGCAATCATAGATATCTTACCAATCCAATTGGGTTTTTTCTAAACAGAGCCTGGATACTTCATTTTTTTAGTCCAACCAAGTCAACCATAAATTATTCTAATTGAATTATTCTAATTGATAATAGTAATATGAATCCCCTTAAAAATGGATCTAATTGCACTTCACGCTCCAAATTTTGGATGATTCAATTTATCTTTCTTGGGTGAAACGGGGGATATCTCGATCGGGGGAGAGAACGGGGAAATACCATATGACCCAATATATCTGACAAGTCGCACTATATGTCAGTCCAAAGTCGACGTCGAATTCCACGCCTCTTTATTTTAACTTTTGGAATACCAATAGGCATTAAATGAAAGAAAGAATTAAATACTATATTTCACTTTGAGGTGGAAACGTAACAATTTTTTTTATTGTCTTTATAATATTCATATTGGTTTTTTTCGTATTTATTTTATCCATAGATTCTAAAAATTCATAAAGAAAGACAGAATGAATAAACTCAAATTATTAGGAATAGGTCTTTCTAATGATAAATAAGTATGTATGGACTCATTCGCTCATAGAAAATGGGATCAACTCCCCCATTGCGTATTGGTACTTATCGAGTATAGAATAAATCTGCTTCTCTTTGTTCCTACGAACAGAATTGTTCCATTATTACCAACAGAATAGAAACCCTTGTTCGGAAATAATCGACTCAACAAGAGTGGTCCATAGGATAGTCATATTATAGTCTTTTCCAATGCAATAAAGTTATGTAGTGTCCATTTATCTTTGATATATATAAGGGGTATTTCCATGGGTTTGCCTTGGTATCGTGTTCATACCGTTGTATTGAATGATCCCGGTCGGTTGCTTTCTGTTCATATAATGCATACAGCTCTGGTTGCTGGTTGGGCCGGTTCGATGGCTCTGTATGAATTAGCAGTTTTTGATCCTTCTGATCCTGTTCTTGATCCAATGTGGAGACAGGGTATGTTCGTTATACCCTTCATGACTCGTTTAGGAATAACCAATTCATGGGGCGGTTGGAGTATCACAGGGGGGACTGTAACGAATCCAGGTATTTGGAGTTACGAAGGGGTAGCGGGAGCACATATTGTGTTTTCTGGCTTATGCTTTTTGGCAGCTATCTGGCATTGGGTGTATTGGGATCTAGAAATATTTTGTGATGAACGTACAGGAAAACCCTCTTTGGATTTGCCAAAGATCTTTGGGATTCATTTATTTCTCTCAGGGGTAGCTTGTTTTGG